GATGTTTTTTCTTGTAGTGAATTGCCTGTTTGGAAGTAGCTTATTTATTCTAACCATTCAATCTTTAGGAAGAATACCCTTACCTATTCCGACGCAGAAATTAAGTGAAATTTCGCGTATTGAGAAACGGGAAGAAGAAAGGTTAAAAAAATCCGGCGTAGCAAAAGAAGGGAAATCGACTGAAGATGAAGAGGATTTGTCACACGAAAAGGATAGTTTGAAAAAAGAGCCTTACTCTAAATTGGAAAATGAAGATGAAGAGATAGAGAAAGATATTGAACAAGCTATTGGGACTTTGCTTTTTGACTATGATAAAGTTGTTCTTAGTAGGATTCTCCGAAAAAATGGTAAACTAAAACAAACCTTCAAACATCTTATTAAAAAAATGAACAAACTACAAAATAAAATGAATCAAGACGACGAAAATGAAAGAAAAAATATCATAGCAGTAACTCAAATGAAGGAAAATACTAAAAAGCGTTGGCTTTCTCGAAAATGGACTATCTTACGAAATACATTAATTATGATTATTTCCTTTTATATTGGCTGGTCTTTGGGATCAGATTAAAAAAACTCTGTGACTTGTCTTTAGTTTGATATAAATCTAGAATTCTTAAATAAGTTCTGCATTCTCGATTTATATCAAAAGATCTTTAAATCAAGTTAATTCAAAAAGGATTTGATCCAGCGTAATATATAAGTTTCTCATCTATTTTTCTGAGCTAGGCCTAGGAGGTAATTTTAAAAACCATTTATTTTAAAAATTATTATAACTAAAGTTTAATTTTCAGTTAAAATTTTTTATTTTCCTGCTTCCAATTGTTTATTATCTATTATAAGGTCACATATTTCATTTAATTCATATTAACAGATCCGCCGCTATGGTGAAATTGGTAGACACGCTGCTCTTAGGAGGCAGTGCTAGCGCATCTCGGTTCAAGTCCGAGTAGCGGCATATCTTGTTCAAATATAAGGAATTCATTTGATTGAGACTTTTTATTTAAGTTTTTCCTATATATTATTTATCTTTTTAATATATAGACCACGAAACAGAATTCATTTTTTTATCTTTTATGATAATTTCAATTGTCGAACATATACTTATTCAAATTGCTTTTTCAGTCGTCTTCATTTCAACTTTAATTTCAATTTATTTTCAAATATTTTCAGTTAACGAAATTAAAAAACTTTCTGATTCCTCTGATAGGGGTATGTTTATCACTTTTTTTTGTCTAACTGCTTTTTTGTTTACTCGTTACATTTCTTCGGGGCACTTTCCTCTAAGTAATTTATCAGAATCATTTCTTTTTATTTCCTGGAGTCTCTCTTTTATTCATAAAATTCCATATTTCAAAAATAATCCAAACTTTTTATGCAAAATAACTAATTCCAGTGTTAGTTTTATTCAGGCTTTTGCTACAGCGTGTTTTTTAAAGGAAATAAAAAAAGAGTCACTATTAGTACCAGTTTTGCAATCTGAATGGTTAATAATGCATGTAAGTATGATGGTAATGGGCTACGCAGCCCTTTTAAGTGGCTCTTTATTATCAGTCGCATTTCTCCTTATTATATTTCGAAAGAATCCAAAATTTTTATTTAAAATAAATTATTTTTTTTCCATGAAAAATTATTATAAGATCCAATTTGGTCAAGAATTAGATTTTTGGAGTTATCGGATTATTAGTTTGGGATTTATTTTTTTAACCATTGGACTAGTTTCGGGAGCGGTGTGGGCTAATGAAACGTGGGGATCTTATTGGAGTTGGGATCCAAAAGAAACTTGGTCATTTATTACTTGGCTCGTATTCACAATTTATTTACATATTCGACGAAATGGAAATTTTGAAGCGACTAAGTCCGCAAGTGTAGCATCTATAGGTTTTTTGATAGTTTGGATATGTTATTTTGGAGTAAATTTAATGGGACTAGGTCTTCATAGTTATGGCTTTTTTCCATCTATATAATAAAAATAAAAAAAACCTTGACAAATCCAAGGAGAAATGTCAGCGAGTGAGTTGCCATTTAATTTTAAAATTAAAAATCCCAAAAATCTATAAAACTCGTGCTCCGAAATCAAAAACTTAAAATGTAGGAGCACGGGTTTTCGGTTCGGGACCTCTAATTTACTTAACTTAATAAGCTAGTCCCATACTGCGAGTTGTTTCAGCCCCTAGATAAACTCGGACACTTAAGAAATCGGTTGGACATGCGGATTCACATCTTTTACAACCTACGCAGTCTTCAGTTCTTGGAGCTGAAGCAATTTGTTTAGCTTTACACCCATCCCACGGTATCATTTCTAAAACATCGGTAGGGCAAGCTCGAACACATTGAGTACATCCTATACATGTATCATAAATCTTTACAGAATGTGACATTGGATTTATTTATTTAAGAAATTAAAAATCTTTTAATCTATTTCAATTTGTAAAACTAAAAACTTTCTTCACTTTATAACTAGAAGATTCAATGGATTCATCACCCTTTTCAAAAATTTAAAATTGAAGAGGATATTAGATATGTTGAAATAGATGTTTGAAAAAATATTTTAAATAAAGGTTTTTAATTTTTATTTCTTATGTTTTTGTCAATTTTTAGTATAAATATTTTTTATTAAAAATTAAAAAGTTATTTTTCGTGTAACTTTTTGTTTTTTAATTTAGCAATATTCAAAGTAAAATTTGAAAGTAGAATTAGTTAATGATTTATATTGGGTTTTTCTTTAAGCTGAATTTTATTTTCTATTTATTGTGATACTAGGGAAATAAAAATACTTTCTCATAAATTAATTCAAACAAAAGATTTAAAAAGGTCTGAAATTTAAGATAAATCTTTTTTTGCTTCACGAATTTTTAATTTTAAAATTAAATCATTATAAGACGGTAGATTTATTTTTGACAAATAAACTAATAGCCGTTGACGTTTTCCCAACATTTGACGCAAACCTCTTTGTGATAAATAGTCTTTTTTGTGAAGTTTTAAATGGTCGGTAAGTTTGCATATTTTTTTTGTAAAATTGACTATCTGAAATTCAATGGACCCTGTATTCTCTTTTGTAGAAATAAAGATTGTTTTTGTCATAAAAAAAGATTCCTCTTCACTTAACTACTATAGATTTAACGTGTTAAATCTACTTTATTTAGTAGTTGTAATTTAAATTTACGTTAAATTAAAACTTGATTCCTAGAATCGAAAATATACTAAAACAAGTGTTAATATTTATTAAGCTCAGTTTTATCCTCAATTAAGTCAGCTACTTCGCTGGAACCTACCCTGCTACAAATTCGACAAGGTAGATCCAAATACTACTAATAATTTTTCAAGGGTAAATACATAAAGATTCTTAACATACTAAAACGACTTCCATTATTAGTATAAAACCAATACCGATTCATGCAAGTTAAATCTTCGAATCGCGAATTGGGCCAAATAAAAAATTCTATAGTGCTTTTTTGCTCTTCCCAAATTTTCGCACATTTTTTTTTATAGATGAAAGATTTATTAGTAGCTTCTGTACTTTCGCACTTTTTTTTGTTGTGATTTAAACACATTAAAATTCGTAATTCTCTACGACGTCTAGACGATAAAATATTTTCTGGAATATGAGAAGCCATATTATTGTTCTTTTGCGTTGTAATTACTCCCTGGTTTCGAGATTCATTATTAGTCGGATATTTTATATTATGAACCAATGACATATTTAAAAGTTGATACATAAGAAACTTTCCATTCTTATTAATATACAAAGGAAAGGGCTCAAAATTCACTCGTTTCTCTTTTAAAAATTCTGGCACACCAATTTCTTCAAGAACCTCCAAAGTAAGCTCCTTTATTCCAATTTCTGGCATTATATGCAAATTGAGCTTTTGCCTTTGAATGGAAGAGAATAGCATTTCATTTTGATTCATAAGTCTAAGTAGAAGACATAATATCTGTATATTTTTGAAACCACTTTTTTTGAAAATAGACTCCCCTCGTAATTGAAAAAGTAAATGCTTTTTCATAAAAGATCTTATATATGCTAGTTGGGGGTCGTCCTCACTTTCATCGTTTTGCTGGTTCTCAGTTTCTTTATTCCCTTCATTTTCAGTTTTACTTTTCTGCTTATTTTTAGTCTCAGCATTCTGTTGGTTCTCAGTTTTTTTATTCTTTTCATTTTCAACCTTACTTTTCTGTTTATTTTTAGTCTCAGTATTCATTTTTGTCGTAGTTTGATTTTGTTGTTTACTTAAAAGTTTATTGAAAGTTAATTTTGAAAAGAGTAATTGGCTTTGTAAAACCCATGGTTTCAGTTTGTATATGTTAAGAAGTGACACAAATTCCGGAAAAAACCATAATTCCAAATTTGTCACAGGATGTTTTAAAAGTTCTTCATTCAGTCCCATCCAATCAATGAAAGAATATTTAGACTTGGCGTTACGTATTTTGTTATTTCTTTCAATACACGGAAATAGAAGTTCCTTCTCTTTTTTATAAATTTGATCAATAAACTCCATTAATTCCAGCTCATCAAGGAATTCATAATTGTAAGTTTTAGTTTTATTCCCGCGGGAAGTAAGTGGGATCCAAGATTCAATATTGATCTTTTTTTTCAGAGAAAATTCAATATTTTCAAAACTCAAATATTTTCTATCGAAATCTTTTTCTATATAAGGAATATGCATCCTTTGACTTTTTCCCATTAAATTTTTAACTGACATATTTTTAGGTAGCGCAAATAAGAAGTTTTGCGACATGTTTTTGTGATATGAAATTTGGTGTTGTCTCGTTAATGAAAGGGGTGATCTATGAATAAAAGAGATTTTTTTTTTTTCAAATTTAATGAATTTTGATGATAAGACATCATATCTATAGCATTTTTCAAAATTATCTTTTTGGTTTTTATTCAAGATTAAGTTATCTGTATTTCTGTTTTTTGAATCATCTAAATTTGAATTGCCGCTAGAATTCCTTTTCTGTAAAGATTGTTTATTACATCTATTAATTTTCTTTCGCCAGTTTTCTTTTTTTGCGCCGAAACTAAACCATAGAATCTGAGATAAATGATGTTGAGAATTTACTCTTAACCAATGTTTCCATTGCGGTGTTCTAAGCTGGATACTTTTTTTATCCATCTCTTGAGTTTGAATTAATCCGTGTCTAGCAAAAAATTCTTTTATTTCTGGTTTAACAAATATAGCTTTTACCTGCTGATTTAGAATTGATCTTAATTTACATACACTAAAACTCGCTATTTGTTGCGAGATTTTGTAAAATACATATGCTTGTGATAAGTTAGAGAAATTAGTAGAAGGTTTTGACTTTCTATTTAAGCTAAAGTTGAATTTCTTATGTACTTTTTTCATTTTTTCATTTTTCGAGCAAGATTGATTAATTAATTTTTCTTTTTCTCGATTTAATATTTTTTTGAGTAGTCCGGAAATCAATAGGATATTACGAAGGAAAAGATTATAGATTTCTTGAATAAAAAGTTTTAGGAAAGACTGAAAAGGGAATAAGTTCGAGACTAACTTAAATCTTATTCGTTTCAAACTTTTTTTTGATAAGCTTCTATCGAGGTCTCTCGTTACCTTTTTTTTCTCTTCAGCAATCGTTTCGAGTTTTGTTTTGATTATACTTGTTCTATTCGTGATAGCTTCGAGTTTTTCACGTTTACTGAATTGAAATTCATTCAGTATATTATCACTTAAGTCATCCACTTTTTGTTCTTTCACCATATTTGATTCTGGTGTTCTTTTTTCTTTAAAAAATTGAAAAAGGTTTATTTTTTTTAAAGTTGTATCAAGTTTTGTTAAAAAGGGCTTAAAAAAGGAGGGTCTTCTTCGCGGCCTGCCAAAAATCTGGTCTGTTTCTTGTCCCCAAATTGTCAAAAAACAAAAGTTCTCACTTGCAGGTAATGGTTTTTTTTCCTCGTTCCACGGTTTGAGACAGAAAGGAGATAGAATTTTTATCTGAATCCCTTCGGTCAACCAATTTCTGGGAAATTCTTTTTCTCCTAATGGAACACCATTATATGTACATGGAACATGAGTTTCCTTCGCTAATTCTTTAAAATCGTCAGACAATTCAGAACTTTGAAATAATAAAATACGTCCAAGATTTTTGATAATGATTAATGAGGGTAATAGAATGTCTCTTCGTAAACTTGATTGGGTTACCAACAAAACACCCCTTAGTACTTGAGTAAGTTCAAAACTATCCCAGGCTTCTGCTATCTCGATTCGTTCTTTTGTCTCTTGTTGTTTCTTGTCCTTAATTGTAAGTTTTTTATTTGAATCTTTTAAATCCCCAAACTCTTTTTGTGCCGACCCCGGTATAAAAAGTTTTTTAAGTTTAACTAGACCCGAGAACGAAAACAGGTTTTTTTTTTTCCGCCTTTCAAAAAAAAGTGGAGAGTGTACATTTCCTTTAAAAAGATCCTTAATTACTATTTTACGTCTTAAGGATCGCATAGAGTCTTTTATTAAGCCGTGGCGAAAATCAGATTGGTGCGAATATCTTATTGAATAACTCTTATCATCTTTAGGTTCTTTTTCAGTTGTATTATCATCAGGATCATTTTCACTCGTTCTTGGTTTTAAATTTGTCAAATTATTTTGTGGATTTATGGTTTTATCACTTGAGTTATTTTGGATATTACCATTATCCTCCATCGTTTCCATATTCGGATGTTTGGAAGGATCAAAGACAACTAGACTTTTTGCTTTTCGAGTACGAATATCATGATCATCCGGTGGATTTCTATAATAAGATATTTGTTCTAATTCAGTTATTAATTTGTATGACCATCGGGGAACTTTTTTTCTTAATTCTTCTTCAAAATTTATTTTCTGGTTGTCAATTGGGTTTGTTTTAAAAAGTTGAGCATTAGTATTATTTTCCAAGACGTCGATCAAAGTATCCAAAGGATGAGTTAAAGTTTCATTTTCCTGTTTTTGCAAAATAGCTTGTTCCTTTTTAATCCTTCCGCGATAACCCCCGGCTAATAAAGGATCATATTCTTCTGGTACATATTCTTGTTTAGTCTCATCATCATGTATACATGTACATAGTCGCGTTCGTGTTGTTCCAAATTCAATTTTTAGAGTTTTATCAAGGTTCTTAATTCGATTAACCAAATCCCTTTTGAGAGATTTAAGTTTTTTTTTGTTTCGCTCAACCCAATGCCTATTCAGTTTATTTGAATAATTTTTGTCGCGCGATAAAAAGGATATGCCTTTCCAAAACATTGATAAATTAACCGGATAGGTAAAACATATTCTTGATTTTCCATCACTTTGTTGTGTAGCAAAAAAATATTGTGACATTTCGTTTCTGACCGCTTGTTCAAATTGATTATTTTTTATATAGCGAAATGGGCGAGTCCAGCGTTTATAGTCAAAAAGCAAAGTCCCAATAGCTTGTTCAATATCTTTCTCTATCTCTTCATCTTCATTTTCCAATTTAGAGTAAGGCTCTTTTTTCAAACTATCCTTTTCGTGTGACAAATCCTCTTCATCT